AATAAAGTGCCTGATTAAAGGGTTATTTTGATAGAATAAATCATGTAAAAAAATTACCTTTATTATATTTTTAGAATTAAACTAATCTTTAAATTTCAAAAATTTACATGCATTATACATTAAAATATAAAAAATAAGCTAATAAAGCTAATGAGTTCATACCTCATTAATAAAGGTTTAAATCCTTTTTTTTTAAATAATAATAAATATAAACCCGCACAAATTTATATATTTATCTATTTTAATAATAAGAACTTTATTTAGAATTTCAACTAATTCTTGAATTAATATATGAATCGGAATAGAAATTAATTTAATTTCTTTTATTCCTTTAATATTAAATACTTCTAATTCCTTAACTTCAGAAAGAATAATAAAATATTTTCTTATTCAATCATTAAGATCTTTAAACTTTATAAATGTTATTTTATTAAAAAATCTTTTTAATAAATGATTTTCGACAAATTGACTTAATAACCTAATATTAATTATTTTAAATCTAACTTTAATAATAAAAATAGGAGCGGCTCCTTTTCATTTCTGATACCCCAAAGTAATAAAGGGATTAAATTGAATAAATTGTTTTATTTTATCAACTTGACAAAAAATCATTCCTTTAATAGTCCTTTCTTATTGTATAATTAAACAACTAATATATTTAACAATTATTTTATCTACTGTTTTAGGGAGAATTATAGGATTAAATCAAACTAATTTAAAAATAATCATTACTTATTCTTCAATTACCCATATTGGATGACTAATTTCTACAAATATAATCAACTATAACTTAACTTTTATTTATTTTTTAAATTATATATTTTTATCCTATTTATTAATAATATTTTTTAATTATGCTAATTTATTTCATTTAATACAAATTTTTTCCATAAAAATATCTTTTATCTTTAAAATTCTTATTCTTATTAATTTTATTTCCTTAGGTGGTATCCCACCATTTATAGGATTTATCCCTAAATGACTGGTAATCAATTTTTATATTATAAATAATATAAATTTTATTATTTTCATTATAATTATAATAACATTATTAAATTTATTTTATTATTTACGAATTTTTTTCTCAAGAATAATAATTAACTCATTTAATATAAAATGAATTAAAATTAAAACAAATAAATTTTACTGAATTTTATTAATAGGATATATTTCTATTTCTTCCCTAATCATAATTAGATTCATTTTTCAATTAATTTAAAGTTTTAAGTTAAATTACAAACTAATAATCTTCAAAATTATAAATAAATTATTAATATTTAAGCTTTAGTAAATAATTTACTACTTTAAATTTGCAATTTAATATCATTTATTGAATATAAAACTTAGTAAAAAAGAATTAATCTTATAAATAAATTTACAATTTATCACTTATTTTCAGTCATTTTACTTTGAATCGTTGATTATTTTCTACTAACCACAAAGATATTGGAACACTGTATTTTATTTTTGGTCTATGAGCTGGAATAGTTGGAACTTCTATAAGCCTTTTAATTCGAACTGAATTAAGCATACCCGGATCTTTACTCAAAAATGATCAAATCTATAACGTTTTAGTCACTGCTCATGCTTTTATTATAATTTTTTTTATAGTAATACCCATTATAATTGGAGGATTTGGAAATTGATTAGTACCTCTAATAATTGGAGCCCCTGATATAGCCTTCCCTCGAATAAATAATATAAGTTTTTGATTATTACCCCCCTCATTAAATTTTCTCTTATTTAGAAGTTTAGTGGAAAAGGGAACTGGTACAGGATGAACTGTATATCCCCCTCTATCAAGAAATATTGCCCACACCGGGAGTTCTGTAGATTTATCTATTTTTTCACTTCATTTGGCCGGAATTTCTTCAATTTTAGGGGCTGTAAATTTCATTTCAACAATAATTAATATACGTTCTAATGGAATTACCTTTGATCGAATACCACTATTTGCCTGATCAGTAATAATTACAGCTATTCTCTTACTTTTATCTCTGCCTGTCTTAGCTGGAGCCATCACTATGTTATTAACAGATCGAAATATTAACACATCTTTTTTTGACCCCTCAGGTGGAGGAGATCCTATTTTATATCAACACTTATTCTGATTTTTTGGTCACCCCGAAGTTTACATTTTAATTTTACCCGGATTTGGAATAATTTCACATATTATTACACAAGAAAGTGGAAAAAAGGAAACTTTTGGAGCTTTAGGAATAATTTACGCTATAATAACTATTGGATTATTAGGTTTTATTGTTTGAGCTCACCACATATTTACAGTTGGAATGGATGTTGATACCCGAGCATATTTTACTTCAGCAACTATAATTATTGCCATTCCAACCGGAATTAAAGTTTTTAGTTGACTTGCTACCTTATATAGATCAAAAATTTCTTTTACACCTAGATTAATTTGAAGATTAGGTTTTATTTTCTTATTTACAGTAGGAGGCTTAACTGGAATTATTCTAGCCAACTCATCCATTGATACAATACTTCACGATACTTATTATGTTGTAGCCCACTTTCATTACGTTTTATCCATAGGAGCCGTTTTTGCCATTATTGCAGGATTTATTAATTGATATCCTTTAATCACCGGATTCCAAATAGATCCCTTTTGATTAAAAATCCAATTTATAACAATATTTGTCGGTGTCAATTTAACCTTTTTTCCTCAACATTTTTTAGGATTAACAGGAATACCTCGACGGTATTCTGACTACCCAGATATATATTTAAATTGAAATATTTTATCCTCTTTAGGGTCTAACATTTCACTAATTAGTGTCATTATATTATTAATTATTATCTGAAAAAGAATAATTAATTATCAACAATTAATCTTTTCTTCTAATTTAACCTCTAATATTGAATGACTGCAAATATTTCCCCCTTCTGAACACAGTTTTAATGAAATACCTATAATTTCTCACTTCTAAAATGGCAGATTTATGCATTGGATTTAAACCCCAATTAAAAAGATTTTTAATCTTTTTTTAGAAATTCAAACTTGATTTACATTAAATTTTCAAAATAGAGTTACCCCCTTAATAGAACAATTAATTTTTTTTCACGATCATACACTAATAATTCTTATTTTAATTACAATATTTGTCAGATATATTATATTAACAATAATAAATAATAAATTTATAAATCATTCCTTATTAGAAAATCAATCATTAGAATTAATTTGAACAATTATTCCATCAATTATTTTAATTTTTATTGCCCTACCATCATTAAAATTATTATATTTATTAGACGAAATTAATAAACCTTCAATTACTCTAAAAATTATAGGACATCAATGATACTGATCTTATGAATATTCAGATTTTAAAAAAATTAATTTTGATTCATATATAATAAACGAAAATAATTTAGAAAATTTTCGACTTCTTGAAGTTGATAATAAAACAGTTATTCCGATAAATACACAAATTCGATGCTTAATCACAGCTACTGATGTAATTCATTCTTGAACTATCCCAGCAGTAGGAATTAAAACAGATGCCACCCCTGGACGATTAAATCAAGTAAACTTTTTTTTAAAAAATCCAGGAATTTACTTCGGTCAATGTTCAGAAATTTGTGGTATAAATCACAGATTCATACCAATTATGCTTGAAAGAATTTCAATAAATCACTTCATTAAATGAATTAAAAATTTTAATTCATTAGATACCTAAATGTAAGATCTGGTCTCTTAAACCAAAAATAGTAAATTAACAAATACTTCTAATGAAAAGAATTAGTTAAATAATAACATAAATTTGTCAAATTTAAATTATCCTTATAAATATTCTTTTATTCCACAAATATTACCCATAAATTGAATCTTATTATATATTTTATTTTCAATAACCCTGATAATTTTTATTATAATAAATTTTTATTATTATAAAATAATTTTAAATTATAAGCATATAAATCAACTTCCTAAATTTAAATCAAATAATTGAATATGATAACTAACTTATTTTCAATTTTTGACCCCTCATCTTTTTTCATAATTAATTTAAATTGAATTAGCACATTTATTAGTTTAATAATTATTCCCAGAATTTATTGATTAATCCCCTCACGAATAAATTTTATCTGAAATTTAATTATTAATACATTACACAAAGAATTTAAAATATTAAGAGGATTAAATTCATTTAATGGATCAACATTAATTTTTATTTCTTTATTTTCATTAATCCTATTTAATAATTTATTAGGTCTATTCCCATATATTTTCACTAGAACCAGACATTTTTCAATAACTTTTTCATTAGCAATAAGTCTTTGAACTAGTTTTATAATTTTTGGCTTAATTAATAATTTATCTAAAATATTAGCCCATATAATTCCTCAAAATACCCCGCCCATCTTAATACCATTTATAGTAATTATTGAATCTATTAGAATTTTAATTCGACCAATCACTCTCGCTATTCGATTAATAGCAAATATAATTGCAGGACATTTATTAGTAACCTTAATGAGAGGATCAATGCTAAACTTAAAAAATATTATTTTAATTACCATTATTTTAATACAAATTCTCCTTTTAACATTAGAATTTGCAGTCGCTATTATTCAAGCTTACGTATTTTCAATTTTAAGAACTCTATATTCTAATGAAGTAAACTAATGTCAATACATTCAAATCACCCCTTCCATTTAGTTAACTACAGTCCTTGACCTTTAACTAGAGCCATAAGTGCCATAATTTTAATAATTAGAATTATTAACTGATTTCATTTATATTCATCTACAATATTTATTATTAGTTTATTTTTAATATTAATATCAATATATCAATGATGACGAGATATCGCACGAGAAAGAACATTTCAAGGATTCCATACTATAAAAGTTTATCAGGGAATAAAATATGGAATAATTTTATTTATTATTTCAGAAATTTTTTTTTTTATTTCTTTTTTTTGAGCTTTTTTTCACAATAATTTAACCCCAAGAATAGAATTAGGATCCATTTGACCTCCTATTTCCATTTATCCCTTCAACCCCTTTCAAATTCCACTTTTAAATACAATTATTCTTCTTTCATCCGGAATTTCAGTAACTTGATGTCATCATAGAATTCTTCAAAATAAATTAGACAAAAGAATCCAAAGATTATTAATTACTGTAATTCTGGGAATTTATTTTTCTATCTTACAAGGTTACGAATATATAGAAGCCCCATTTTCTATTGCAGATAGAATTTATGGATCTACATTTTTTATCGCTACAGGATTTCATGGACTTCATGTACTAATTGGAACTATTTTTTTATTAATTTGCTTAATTCGTTTAAACAATAATCATTTCTCTAATCACCATCATTTTGGATTCGAAGCAGCTGCCTGATACTGACATTTTGTAGATGTTGTTTGATTATTCTTATATATCATTATATACTGATGAAGTTCTTAATTTATATAATATATTCAGTATATTTGATTTCCAATCAAAAAGTTTAAAAATTAATATAAATAATATTTTCTAACTTAATTAACTTAATTATTATTATAATAATTTCAATAATCTTAATATTTATCTGTCTTTTCTTATCAAAAAAAAATAAAATATCATTAGAAAAAATTTCAACTTTTGAGTGTGGGTTTAATCCAAAATCAAAAGCCCGACTTCCATTTTCAATTCACTTCTTTTTAATTACAATTATTTTCTTAGTATTTGATGTAGAAATTACCTTGATTCTTCCAATAATTATTACCTGAAAAATTACTAATTTAAATTTATGACTCTCTCTAATAATTTTTTTTATATATTTATTAATAATAGAACTTTTTTATGAATGAACCCAAGGAATATTAAAATGAACAAATTAATCAAGGATTATAGTTTAATTAAAACATATGAATTGCACTCATAAAATATTGATATAATTTATCTTAAATAAGAAGCTATTATAGCATTTAATTTCGACTTAAAAATTTGAAAATATTATTTTCCTTATTTATTAATTGAAACCAAAATAGAGGTATATCATTGTTAATGATAAAATTGAATATAAAAACTCCAATTAAAGAAATATCAATTTAAGCTGCTAACTTAATAATAGTGATTTTAATCATTAATATTTCTTATTTATTAGTTTAATAAAACATTATATTTTCATTATAAAAATAATTAATTTTAATTATAAATAATTATAAAAATTATTTAAAGATAAATTCTATCACTTTAATATCTTCAATATTACACTCTTTAATTTTAAGTTATTTAAATAAATAATTATTATATAAAAAAAAATTACCCAAAACATAAATAATAATATAAAAATTTTTAATAAATTTTTTTGAATATCCTGAAAAATTTCTATTAAAATTACTAAATTCTTATAAATATTTAATCTTACTAAATATTCTAATCAACCAAAATCTAAAAATTTAATAACTATTAATGAAATGTTTATTATCTTATAATTTAAACCATAAACAGTTAAAATTCTTAAAAATCATATTTTATTAATAAAAAAATTCTTAAAATTAAAACTTTTTAAATAATTAAAATTTAAAGAAATAAAAATTCCAATTAATAAGCCCCCCATTATTATATAAAATACCATAAATTTTATAATTTTTCTTAAATAAATAAAATTTAAATAATTAAAAACAACTCATATAAATAAGGAACCCATTAAAACTCTCATTAATAATAATAATAATATTCTTTTTATTATCACTAAATCTTCATTATTTAAATTAAATAATGAAAAAAAATTATGTGATAATAAAAAACAATAAAAATATAAACGAATTGAATAACAAATAGTTAATCCTATAGATAAATAAAAAATAATGTAAATAAATAAATTAAATCTCATTATTGAAAATATTTCTAAGATAATATCCTTAGAATAAAATCCTCTTAAAAATGGTACCCCACATAAAGATATTCTAGAAACTAAAAAATATCTTGAAGTTAGAGGCATAAATTTTTTTAAGTTTCCCATATAACGAATATCCTGAAAATTTTTAAAATTGTGAATAATAACTCCAGCGCATAAAAATAATAATGCCTTAAAAAAAGCATGTATTAATAAATGAAATAAAGCTAATTCTTGAAAACCCAATCTTAATACTCTTATTATTAAACCTAATTGTCTTAATGTAGATAAAGCAATAATTTTTTTTATATCAAATTCATAATTAGCACTAATACCTGATATAAATATAGTTAATACACCCAATAATAATAATCAATTAAATAAAAAAGTTCTAAAAAAAAAATCAAAAAACCGAAACATCAAATAAACTCCCGCAGTTACTAAAGTAGAAGAATGCACTAAAGCAGAAACAGGGGTAGGAGCTGCTATAGCAGCCGGCAATCAAGCTGAAAAAGGAATTTGAGCTCTTTTAGTAATTCTCGCTAAAATTACTATTAATCCAATAATTAAATATAATCAACTAAATTTTATATAGTCTAAGTAAATAAAAAAATTTCAACTCCCAAAATTTAACATTCAAGCAATACATATTAAAATTGCAACATCTCCAACTCGATTTGATAATACCGTAACTATCCCAGCATTATAAGATTTAACATTTTGATAATAAATAACTAAACAAAAAGAAACTAAACCCAATCCATCTCAACCTAAAAGAATTCTAATCATATTAGGACTTATAATTATTAATATTATAGATATAACAAATAATAATACTAATAAAATAAACCGATTCTTTCTTAATTCTATTATTATATAAACTTTTCTATAATAAACAACCATAGAAGAAATAATAACAACAAAACTTATAAAAAATAATGAAATTCAATCTAATAAAACCACATAAATTAATTCAACTGAATTTAAAGAAAAAATTTCTCATTCAAAAAAATAAACTTGACCATAAAAAATAAATATTAAACTAAATATAAATAATAATAAACCCAATCTAAACAAAAAATAAAAAATTAATATAAAAATTGATAAATTTATTATCTAAAATACTAAATATATCACTGAATTCACAAATCAGCATTTTTAATTAAACTATTTAAATTTAAAATAATATCATTAAAAAATCAACCTTTAAAATCAAAATATTTAATGGAAATCAATGTAAAAACATTAATAAATATTCACGAGAATTACAAAAAAAAAAATTATTAATTAATATAGAAAACTTACCGTGTTGTCTATAAGTAAATAAATATAAACAATACCCAGCAGAAAAAAAAGAAATTAAAGCCAATAATCTCATATTTAATTTTCTTCACATTATTAAACTATTAATCAATATAATTTCACCCAATAAATTTAAAGAAGGAGGGGCCGCTATATTAGAAATTAATAATAAAAATCACCATAATCTCAACCCAGGCATAATTCTTAAAATACCTTTATTAATTAATAAACTTCGTCTTATTAAACGTTCATAATTAAAATTAACTAAACAAAATAATCCTGAAGAACATAAACCATGCCCAATTAATAAAACTAAAACTCCCCCATATCCTCAAAATCTTATTGTAATTAATCCCCCCAATACAATTCTTATGTGAACTACAGAAGAATATGCAATTAAAGACTTTAAATCAATTTGTAAAAAACACAATAAACTTACATAAATTCCCCCCAATAATCTAATAACTAAAACTAATCCCCCATACTTTATATTTAATGAACTTAATAAAACTAAAACTCGCATAATTCCATAAGCCCCTAACTTTAATATAATAGCAGCTAAAATTATAGAACCTGAAATAGGGGCCTCTACATGAGCCTTAGGCAATCATAAATGAACAAAAACTATCGGTAACTTTACTAAAAAAGCTATCATTAAAATTAAATACATTAAATTATATTTAAAATTTAATTGTTCTAACATAAAAATCTCTAAAGAATTTAATTCAAATAAAATATAAAAAATTCCTAATAATAAAGGAAGCGATACAAATAAAGTATAAAATAATAAATAAATACCAGCTTGCACACGTTCTGGTTGATAACCTCAACCTAAAATCAATAACAATAAAGGAATTAACGATCTTTCAAAAAATAAATAAAATATAAATAAATTTATTACTCTAAAAGAACAAATCAATATAATTAATAAAATTAAAATATTAATTATAAAATAATTTAAATTTAAATTTATTTCATAAATTAATATTCTAGCTATTATTATTAAACCACAAATTCAGATTCTTAATAAAATTAAACAAAAAGAAATAAAATCTACCCCAAATATATAAGTTAAATTATTAAAATAAAATAAATTTATAGAAATAAATATAAAAAATAAAACCAAAAAAAAATACATGTTATGAACTAATCAATATAAATTTTTATAAAAACATAAAAAAAATAAACCGCCTATAAAAAATAAAATTTTTAACATCTAAAAAATTCTATAAATTTTAAAATAATCATTTCCAAAAATTCGTAATATATAAATTAAAATAGAAACCCCTAACACCCCCTCACATACAAAAACCACAATAAATAATATTATAAAATAATAATCAAATAATATTATTCTTATTATTAAATAAAGTATTATTAATAAATTCAAAATAATAAATTCTAATATTAATAACATAATTAATAAATGTTTTCGATTAATACAAAATAAAAAATTACCTATAATAAACATAAATATAATAATAAAAATATTAAAAATTTTCATTAGTTTTAATAGTTTATAAAAAATATTGATCTTGTAAATCAAAGATATTATCTAATTTAAAACTTATATTTATAAACTATAAATAATTAAATTTTTAATATTTTTAATAACCTTAAATACTTTAAATATAATATTTTTATCCCATCCAATAATAATAACAATATCATTAATCATAATAACCACAATAATTTGTTTATTAATAAATTTAATAAATTATTATTTATGATTTTCTTATATTATATTCTTAATTATTATTGGAAGACTAATAATTTTATTTCTTTATATATCAAATTTAACAAGAAATAAATTAATTATTTTAAACTTAAAAAAAATTTTATTTTTTATTTTATTTTTTTTACTTTTTTTTACTTTTTTTTACTTTCAAATAAAAAATATTTTTATTCTATTAAATAATCAAAAATCTCCGTTAATTTTAGCTTTTATAATAAAATTTAATGAAATTGAACCCATAATAAATATAAATAAGCTCTATAATAATTATTCTTTAGAAATATCAATTCTAATAATAATCTTATTACTTTGAATCATATTAATTTCAATTAAAATTTCAAATTTAAAAAAGGGACCATTTCGAATAAAATTCTAACAAATGAAAAATAAATTTAAAAATAAATATAATCACCCCATTCTAAAAATTGTAGACAGTTCTTTAATCAGTCTGCCTACACCATCTAATATTACATTTATATGAAATATAGGGTCTTTATTAGGAATATGCTTAATAATTCAAATTATTACTGGTCTTCTTCTTACTATAAATTATTCAACCCATACTGACTTAGCTTTTTCTAGCGTAAATCATATTTTTCGTAATGTAAATTATGGGTGAATAATTCGATCCCTCCATGCTAACGGGGCATCACTATTTTTTATCTACATATATCTTCACATTGGACGAGGAATATATTTTGAATCATTTAAATTTACTCATGTGTGAATAGTTGGAATTATAATTTTTTTTTTAACCATAATAACTGCTTTCATAGGATATGTATTACCCTGAGGACAAATATCTTTTTGAGGAGCAACAGTTATTACTAATCTTTTATCAGCAATTCCTATTTGAGGGAATCAATTAGTTCAGTGAATTTGGGGGGGATTTGCCATTAATAATGCCACATTAAATCGATTTTTTATGCTCCACTTTCTTTTACCATTTATTATTCTAATATTTATATTAATCCATTTATTATTTTTACATCAAACAGGATCTAGAAATCCTTTAAATATTAATAATAATAATGACAAAATTCCTTTTCACCCTTATTTTACATGAAAAGACTTAATAGGTTTTATTTTAAGTTTATTTTTATTAATCATTATTATTAGATGATTTCCTAATAGACTGGGAGACCCCGATAATTTTATTCCAGCAAATTCAATAGTAACCCCTATTCATATTCAACCTGAATGATATTTTTTATTTGCTTATGCTATTTTACGTTCAATTCCTAATAAATTAGGAGGAGTTATTGCATTAATTATATCTATTTTAATTTTAATTATTCTTCCTTTCTCAACACCCAATAAAATTAAAGGAAATCAATTTTATCCCCTAAATAAAATTTTATTTTGAAATTTTGCTCACTGTTTTATTTTATTAACTTGACTTGGGGCATGTCCTATTGAATATCCTTACATAATATTAAGACAAATCATTACAATTAATTATTTTTTATATTTTATTTTATCCCCATTAATAAACATAATATGAAATAATTTATTAAAAATTTAATTAATAAGCTTTTATAGCATTTGTTTTGAAAACTTATGAAAGAATAATTATTATTCTATTAATTTATCAAAAAAAAATATTGAGTTTTTCTATAATCTCCAAAATTATTATTTTTTATAAACTATTTTTTGTAAATTATACTAAAAAAATTACAAATATAAATTATAACCCCAACGGTAAAAATAATATAATTTAAAGAAATTGGTAAATATTGTAATCAAACTAAATACATTAATTTATCATAACGATATCGAGGCAAAGTACCCCGAACTCAAATAAATATAAAACCAATAATTATTAATTTTAAATAAAAATTAAATCTCAATAATCTTGCCCCTAAAAAAAATAAAGTAAATAATATTCTTATAAATAAAATTATTGAATATTCCGCTAAAAAAAATAAAGCAAACCCCCCTCTTCTATATTCTACATTAAAACCAGAAACTAATTCACTTTCCCCCTCAGCAAAATCAAAAGGAGACCGATTAGTTTCTGCTAATATAGAAGAAAATAAACAAAAAGAAAGGGGGAATAAAATAAATAAAAATCAAATATTTTTTTGAAAAATATTTAATTCTATAAAATTATACGATATAATTAAAACAATTATTGATAAAAAAATTAAAAATAATCTAACTTCATAAGAAACTACTTGAGCCACTCCCCGTAATCTTCCTAATATGGCATAATTAGAATTAGAAGATCAGCCAGCTAAAAAAATTAAATAAACCCCTAAACTTATACAACACAATATGAATAATAATGTTAATTTAAAATTTAATATCACTTCTAAATATGGCATAATAGACCAAATAAATAATCTTAAAAATAATCTTAACAAAGGAGAAATAAAAAAAAAATAATAATTTCTTATCTTTAAAAAAAGAAATTCTTTAGAAAATAATTTAATAGCATCTCTAAAGGGCTGAATAATTCCAATTAACCCCACTTTATTAGGACCCTTACGAATTTGGATATAACCTAATCCTTTTCGTTCTAAAAGTGTAAAAAATGCCACTCTCACTAAAACTATTACAATTAAAATAATTATATTTAAAAAAGATAAAATAATTTCTAAATAATTAATTACTATTTATATGTATAAAACATATTTAATTAAATTCTAAATTTAATACATAAAATCTGCCAAAATAGTTATTAATAATCAAATTTTAAAAATTATTTTAAATAATTAATCCTTTCGTACTAAACTATTTTATATAATTAAAGATAAAAACCAACCTGGCTTACGCCGGTTTGAACTCAGATCATGTAAAATTTTAAAGGTCGAACAGACCTAAACCTAAAACTCCTGCATTTTAATTTAATTTTAATCCAACATCGAGGTCGCAATCTATAATTTTAATATGAACTTAAAATTATAATAACGCTGTTATCCCCAAGGTATCATTTTCTAATAATTATTATACAATAAATCAAATAAAAATTCAAAAATTTTTGTTATAAATTTTAAAAAAGTTTATTAAATTTTTTTATCACCCCAATATAATATTTATATAAATAATTTTAATTATATAAATATAAAGATCTATGGGGTCTTCTTGTCTTTTAAATTTATTTTAGAGTTTTTACTAAAAATTAAATTTTGTTTATTAAATTACATAAAGCTTATATTTCGTTCAACCATTCATTCTAGTTTTCAATTAAAAAACTAATTATTATGCTACCTTTGCACAATTAAATACTGCGGCCCTTTAAATTAAATTCAGGGGGCAGGTTAAACCTTATATTATTATTCAAAAAGACATGTTTTTGATAAACAGGCGAATATAATTTGGCCGAATTCATAAATTTAATCAATCTATTTTTATATAAAATTATTTAAAATCATACTAATAACATCATTATTTTAAAATTTTATTTATTAAAATTATTATTTTAATATTTAATTAATTTAAATTATTAAATTATAATTCTTAAAAATAATTTATAAAAAATTTTAATTAAAAAATAATTATACTTTTATAATTTTTTATAATTTTAATAATAAAATATAAATTTTTAATAAAGCTTATCCCTTATTAAATAATTAATTAATTAAAAATTTTAATTACTTAAATTTTTTATATAATTAACTAAATTAAATTTATTTCTTAAAAAACTAGATATAATTTAAATCGATTAACGTTTTATTTCTAATTAATTATTATTAATATATATACCACAATAACTAAATTAATTAATTAACTCTTTAAATTTCGAGATAATTAAAATTATATAAAATTTAATTAATATTCTTTGATACCCAAAATACAATAATTTAAATTAAATTTTATATAATTTTAATTTAAATTATTTCATTATTCTATAAATATACTAATTTTCTATAAATTTTATTATTTTTTATTATTTTAACTAAAACTAATTTGTTACTATTATTATTTTAAAAAATTATAATTTTTTCAACAAAAATTAAAAAATTAATTTCAAATTTAAAGAAATTATTCTTTATAACTTTTCAATGTAAATGAAATACTTTTTAAGCTAAAATTTGTTTTTCTAAGAACATTTTCCAATACTCTTACTTTGTTACGACTTATTCCAATTTTATGGAAGTGACGGGCAATATGTGCATATTTTAAAACTAAATCATTAAAAATAAATATTTTTAATTACATTTAAATCTAAATTCAAATATATTTTAATTATATTATCTAAAAAATTAATTTATTATAATCCATAATATTCTTTATTGTAAACTACATTTTGATTTGATATAATTTTTATAATAATTTTAAAATTTTTTATTTTTTAATAAATTTTATAACAACAATACATAAATTTAATAAATAAAGTAAAATTAATCGTGGAATATCAATTATTAAACAGATTCCTCTAAATAGATTAAAATACTGCCAATTTCTTTAAATTTTAAAAAATATATAATTACTTATTATTAATTATTTAATTTAAATTAAATAATAGGGTATCTAATCCTAGTTTTTAATAAAATTTACTTAATTTCATATTTTTATATAAATATTAATTTTAATTAATTAAAATTTTACCGTTATAAAATTATTTTTAATATAATAAGTTATTAATTAATTAAATATAATATTTATTTTATTATTTGTATAACCGCAATTGCTGGCACAAATTTTATTAATAATATTATTTTTACTAAATCTAAATTTCTTTAATATTTAATATTTAATATTATAAAAAAATATAAATTTTAAAGAATTTTAATTTTTTACAAAAATTTATATATATTATAAAAAAATATAAATTTTAAAGCTAGAAAAACTTTTATAAATTTATTAATGAAATAGTTTTTTATTAATAAATTAATAAAAATTTAATTAATAAATAATTAATAAATAATTAATAAATAATTAATAAATAATTAATAAATAATTAATAAAAGTATAAATTATTTATTTTTTAATAATAAAAATTTTAAAATTTTGAATTATATATTAATTTAAAATTTAATAATTATTAATTTTTTATATATATTAATTTTTTTCAAAATTTTTATAGATTCTGATTCAAAATTTTAAAATTTTAATGTAATTTTAATAGTATTTATTTATATATATAGATTTTTTGACTGTTCCAATTTTTTTAAAAAAATTATA